CAAAAAAGTTTCCTTTTAGTTCAAAATGATCAATATGTAGAATCAGAACAAGTGATTGCGGAAATTCGGACGGGAACATACACTTTGAATTTTAAAGAGAAGGTTCGCAAACATATTTATTCCGATTCAGAAGGGGAAATGCACTGGAGTACTCATGTATATCACGCGCCGGAATTTACATATAGTAATGTCCATCTCTTACCAAAAACAAGCCATTTATGGATATTATCAGGATCTTCGTGCAGATCCAGTATAGTTGCTTTTTCACTACAAAAGGAGCAAGACCAAATGAACGTTCATTCTCTTTCTGTCAAAAGAAGAGAGAATTCAAGTTCTTCCGTAAATGTAAATAAAGATCCCCTAAAAAATGATCAAGTTAAACAAAAATTCTTTAGTTCAGATTTAGTGGGTAAAAAAGAAAGTAGGATTCCTGATTATTCAGGACTTAATCGAATCATATGTACTGGTCATTGGAATCTTATATATCCTCCTAGTCTCGTAGAGAATTCTGATTTATTGGCAAAGAGGCGAAGAAATAAATTCATTATTCCATTTCAATCAATTCAAGAACGAGAGAAAGAACAAATGAGCTACTCTTCTATCTCGATTGAAATACCTATAAATGGGATTTTTCGTACAAATAGTGTTTTTTCTTATTTCGACGATCCCCAATACCAAAGAAAGAGTTCGGGAATTACTAAATATGGGGCTATAGGGGTGCATTCAATCGTCAAAAAAGAAGATTTAATTGAGTATCGGGGAGTCAAAGAATTTAAGCCAAAATACAAAATGCAAGTAGATCGCTTTTTTTTCATTCCCGAGGAAGTGTATATTTTACCCGAATCTTCTTCCTTAATGGTACGGAACAATAGTATCGTTGGAGTAGATACACAAATCTCTTTAAATACAAGAAGTCGAGGGGGCGGATTGGTCCGAGTGGAAAGAAAAAAAAAAAAAATAGAACTTAAAATCTTTTCGGGAGATATCCATTTTCCGGGAGAGACAGATAAGATATCCCGACATAGTGGTATCTTGATACCACCAGGAACCATAAAAACAAATTCTAAGGAATCAAAAAAAGTGAAAAATTGGATCTATATCCAACGAATCACACCTACCAAAAAAAAGTATTTTGTTTTGGTTCGACCAGTAATTATATATGAGATAGCGAACGGTATCAATTTAGAAACACTTTTCCCCGAGGATCTGTTGCAGGAAAAGGATAATCTGAAACTTCGAGTTGTCAATTATATTCTTTATGGAAATAGTAAACCAATTCGGGGAATTTCTGACACAAGTATTCAATTAGTTCGTACTTGTTTAGTCTTGAATTGGGATCAAGACAAAAAAAGTTCTTCTATCGAGGAGGCCCACACTTCTTTTGTTGAAGTAAGCACAAATGGTCTGATTCGTAATTTCCTAAGAATCAATTTATTGAAATCCAACATTTCATATATCAGGAGTAGAGCTAGAAAAAGGAATGATCCATCAGGTTTAGGACCGATCTCTAATAATGGATCAGATCCCACCAATATTAATCCATTTTATTCCAGTTATTCCAAGGCAAGGATTCAACAATCACTTAAACAAAATCACGGAACTATTAGTAGGTTGTTGAATAGAAATAAGGAATGTCAATCTTTGCTAATTTTGTCATCATCTAATTGTTTTCGAATGGAGCCATTCAACGATGTAAAACATCACAATGTAATAAAAGAATCAATCAAAGGAGATCCTATAATTTCAATTCGAAATTCGTTGGGCCCTTTAGGAACAGCCCTTCAAATTGCGAATTTTTATTTATTAAACCATTTCAATTTAATAACTCATAATCAGGTCTCCAGAACTAACTATTTGAAACTTGACCATTTAAAAGAGACTTTTGAAGTACTTAAATATTATTTAATGGATGAAAGCGGGAGAATTGTTAATCCCGATCCATGCAGTAAAAGTGTTTTGAATGCATTTACTTTGAATTGGTATTTTCTCCACCATGATTATCATCCTAATTATTGTGAAGAAAGATTCACAATAATTACACTGGGACAATTTATTTGTGAAAATGTATGTATGGCAAAAAGCAGACCCCATCTAAAATCGGGTCAAGTTATAATTGTTCACATTGACTCTGTAGTAATAAGATCGGCCAAGCCTTATTTGGCCACTCCAGGAGCAACCGTTCATGGTCATTATGGAGAAATCCTTCCCGAAGGAGCTACATTAGTTACATTTATATATGAAAAATCGAGATCTGGTGATATAACACAGGGTCTTCCAAAAGTGGAACAAGTGTTAGAAGTTCGTTCAATTGATTCAATATCGATAAACCTAGAAAATAGAGTTGAGGGTTGGAACGAGTGTATAACAAGAATTCTTGGAATTCCTTGGGGATTCTTGATTGGTGCTGAGTTAACTATAGTGCAAAGTCGTATCTCTTTGGTTAATAAGATCCAAAAAGTTTATCGATCTCAAGGGGTGCAGATCCATAATAGGCACATAGAAATTATTGTACGCCAAATAACATCCAAAGTATTGGTTTCAGAAGATGGAATGTCTAATGTTTTTTCACCCGGAGAACTAATTGGATTGTTCCGAGCAGAACGAACGGGACGCGCTTTGGAAGAAGCTATCTGTTACCGACCCGTATTATTGGGAATAACGAGAGCATCTCTGAATACTCAAAGTTTCATATCCGAGGCCAGTTTTCAAGAAACTGCTCGCGTTTTAGCAAAAGCCGCTCTCCGCGGTCGTATCGATTGGTTGAAAGGCCTAAAAGAAAACGTTGTTCTAGGCGGTATGATACCTGTTGGTACCGGATTCAAAAGATTCGTGAAAGGCTCAAGGAAACATAAAAAGATGCGTTTGAACAGCAAAAAGAAGAATTTATTCCAAGGGGAATTTAGAGATAGAGATATTTTATTCCACCACAGAGAGCTATTTGAGTCTTGCATTTCAAGAAATTTCTATGATACATCAGAATAATTTTTTCTAGGATTAAATGATTCCTAAGACCTAAGAGCAGATTCATTTTTTTTTTATTTTTAATTAATCGTGGTCCTGTGATTTGTTCCATGTGATTTATTAATAGTAATAAAGAAAATAAGGAATGGAATAGAATGAAATTAATTGCTTGGATCATATATCAACATCCAATCTACGGGAAAAGATAAGGTTCCGTCGGAACAATTATTTATTTCAGGGTACCCCCTCTTTCTCTTTCTTTGTTTGAAAAAGAAAGAGAGAGAGAGGAAGTGTGGGTAGAAATGATAAAAAGATATTGGAACATTAATTTAGAAGAGATGATGAAAGCGGGAGTTCATTTTGGTCATGGTACTCGAAAATGGAACCCAAGAATGGCCCCTTATATCTCTGCAAAACGTAAAGGTATTCATATTACAAATCTTACTAGAACTGCTCGTTTTTTATCAGAAGCTTGTGATTTAGTTTTTGATGCAGCAAGCAAGAGAAAACAATTCTTAATTGTTGGTACCAAAAATAAAGCAGCGGATTCAGTAGCGCGGGCTGCAATAAGGGCTCGGTGTCATTATGTTAATAAAAAATGGCTTGGCGGTATTTTAACGAATTGGTCTACTACAGAAACGAGACTTCAAAAGTTTAGGGATTTGAGAATGGAACAAAAGACCGGTAGACTCAACCGTCTTCCGAAAGGAGATGGGACTCGATTGAAGAGACAGTTAGCTCACTTGCAAACATATCTGGGCGGGATTAAATATATGACAGGGTTACCCGATATTGTAATACTCATTGATCAGCAAGAAGAATATACGGCTCTTCGAGAATGTATCACTTTGGGAATTCCAACCATTTGTTTAATTGATACAAACTGTGACCCGGATCTAGCAGATATTTCGATTCCAGCGAATGATGACGCTATAGCCTCAATCCGATTAATTCTTAATAAATTAGTATTTGCAATTTGTGAGGGTCGTTCTAGCTATATACGAAATTCCTGATTAATAATAAGATAAAGAAATAAAATAATAAGATAAACAAATTAGTTTGTGAACTCCATATATTTATGGATATGGAATCAGTTACTGTTTGTCAATTGTGCAAAAGAGATAAAAATAACTAGCTATATTATGTGATTTGTTGGTATCTAAAATATACAATTAAACTAGACAATTTTAGTAGGCAAATAAAAAAAAACGATGGTTGAATCAAAATAATTCCTTTTCAAGTTTTCTTTCTTTCAGGAGGTAGTATGAATGTTCTATCATGTTCCATCAACATCCTAAAAGGGTTATATGATATATCTGGTGTGGAAGTAGGCCAGCATTTCTATTGGAAAATAGGAGGTTTCCAAGTCCACGCCCAAGTACTTATTACTTCTTGGGTTGTAATTGCTATCTTATTAGGTTCAGCCATTGTAGCTGTTCGGAACCCCCAAACCATTCCAACGGGCGGTCAGAATTTCTTCGAATATGTCCTTGAATTCATTCGAGATATAAGCCAAACTCAGATCGGAGAGGAATACGGCCCGTGGGTCCCCTTTATTGGAACTATGTTTCTATTTATTTTTGTTTCTAATTGGGCGGGTGCACTTTTACCTTGGAAGATCATAGAGTTACCTCATGGGGAGTTAGCTGCACCTACGAATGATATAAATACTACCGTTGCTTTAGCTTTACTTACGTCAATAGCCTATTTTTATGCGGGCCTTAGCAAAAAAGGATTAGGTTATTTCAGTAAATACATTCAACCAACTCCAATTCTTTTACCCATTAACATTTTAGAAGATTTCACAAAACCTTTATCACTTAGCTTTCGACTTTTCGGAAATATATTAGCGGATGAATTAGTAGTTGTTGTTCTTGTTTCTTTAGTACCCTCAGTGGTTCCTATACCTGTCATGTTCCTTGGATTATTTACAAGTGGTATTCAAGCTCTTATTTTTGCAACTTTAGCTGCGGCTTATATAGGCGAATCCATGGAGGGGCATCATTAACGAATTTTGGTTTGAAATACCCTTTTTATTTTAGCTTATTCTAAGGAAAGAGATCTAAAATAGTTTTTTCCTAAACGAAACGAGTTTTTTCCTAGAATTTGTTTGAATCATTTATATCTTCTTCCAATCACTTTTTTTTGCGTGATTTTTTTGTTCATTCAATTCCAATCCAATTTTAGGAGTCATAATCTGAACTGAATAAGAGTTGTTTCCAACGTGTTATTAAAAAAAAGGGGTTTTCCTAGAGAGATAGAGCAATTTGTATTTCAATCGGTTTTATTCAATGATTGACTAATAATAAAATAAAATAAATTACAAGAAAACAAAGACTTATATTTCTAGGCAAGGATTCAGACTAATGAATTTGTCCATTTAGATTGATTGTATCCAAGTGGGATAATCATAAGGAAGAGAATAATTCAAAAAACAAAATGAGATTCCGAAAAAAAAAAATGGATTATTTAGAAGAGTGAAATCAAACTAAGTTTATGGAATATATATATAAATAATGGAATAATGGCTATAAGCCAACTTTCTTTTTGTGAATATTTCACCATCAAAAAATAATTTTTGAATCCGATTACGATTAAATTTAAGATACGAATAGTTTGGTTTACGTTATGGAAGAAAGACGTGTATATGGAATATTAACTATTTATATAGATAGTTATCTATTCGTTAAAAGATACATCTAAAAGATATATTTAATCTGCCCTGGAGATTTAGATAGGAATTTCAATAAAAGTCCCTCCTTTTCGTTTGGAACTGGGAATTCAATATTGAATAATTGAATAAATAAATCAAATCAAGAAAAGGAACGAAGAGTTCAAAATTTATTGGTTGATTGTATCATTAACCATTTTTTTTTTGTGCGAGGAACTTATCATGAATCCATTGATTTCTGCGGCTTCTGTTATTGCTGCTGGGTTGGCTGTTGGGCTTGCTTCTATTGGACCTGGGGTTGGTCAAGGTACTGCCGCGGGGCAAGCTGTAGAAGGTATCGCAAGACAACCCGAGGCAGAGGGAAAAATACGAGGTACTTTATTGCTTAGTCTGGCTTTTATGGAAGCTTTAACAATTTATGGATTAGTTGTAGCCTTGGCACTTTTATTTGCGAATCCTTTTGTTTAATCCTATAAACGAAACTTATTTTTTTTTATTGCCATTGCCTTGGACTTGCTGCTTGTTTTTTCGAATTCTATCAAGATTTCATTCCTACAATTACTTATTTCTTTTTATTTGCACAATAACCTACCACGGGAAGGACTGATTTGAGGATGAGGAATTAGTATACTAATTCGCTTTCTTCCTTCCCCCTTCTTAGTCCAATCGAACCCCTCTTTTTTTTTTTCAAGGGAATGTTGCAAGAGTCGATATTATTAACACGCGACCTGGTACCGAATTCGAAACGCAATTTTAATAAGAACAATACTTAGTAGAGATTTGCAATTGAAACAAAAAATGCATTTCTAATAGAAAAAAAATAGAATAGGTAAAAAAAAAAGAGATAATTAGTCTATTTATAGTTTATAAGAAAAGAGGAGATCATATGAAAAATGTAACCGATTCTTTCGTTTTCCTGGGTCAGTGGCCACCCGCCGGGAGTTTCGGCTTTAATACCGATATTTTCGCAACAAATCCAATAAATCTAAGCATAGTCCTTGGTGTATTGATTTTTTTTGGAAAGGGGGTGTGTGCGAGTTGTTTATTTCAAGAATAGGCTGAATTGAACCAGCTGCGTTTTTTTTTTCTTTTTAACTAAAGAAAGAAAAGGTGCATGATCCCGCGAATTCCTTCTGAAATAATTTGAAAATTATCTTTAAGAACTACAGCAGTTCGTGATTCATGGGGAAATATACTTTGATTCTCTTTCAACCAATTAAGGGGGACCATTAATATGGTTAAAGCTAAACTGTTTGAAGTCGAAACACAGCAAGGTACTCTTTCTACTACTATGGTTAATACAAAAATGGGCTCAAAATGAATAGTTGGAAATTTTTTTCGGTATAGAACACTCATGTCGAAAAAAGTATTTGACCTTTTTGTTTTGAAAAATGAGTATTTTACTCATTCTTATCCAATGCTGAGTCGATAACCTATGTATTAAAGTAAATTCTTTGGATTTGAAAAAAAAAAACAACTTTACTGACAATTACTTGTTTAGTCAGAAGAGTCCTCCGAATATTTCGGTCTCGGATTAGTTTCAATATTTTTTTTTGTCAATATTTGTTTTTTGAATAGGAATTCTGAATAGAGAAGAGAGGGTAGGCTCATTTCAGTCAAAAAAGATATGGGATTTGCCCCATAAGTAATTGAAATAATTGAGCGTGAGAGCCAAATGAATCGAAAGATTCATGTTTGGTTCGGGAAGAGATCATGGGAGTTTTGCAATGACTGGAAAGATAATCTACTTTCATTAAGTGATTTATTAGATAATCGAAAACAACGGATTTTGGATACTATTCGAAATTCAGAAGAACTACGCGAGGGGGCCTTTGAACAGCTGGAAAAAGCCCGGGCCCGCTTACGGA